TAGGTTCTATCCATATATGTTCTGATCGACAACTCATACTTGATCCGGTTTCGTTTTATTGGAATTAAGAAAATACCCCAGACTTTACTCTTTTTGTTTCCGAAGTAACTCTCATCAACTAGTACTAGTTTGCTGTGAACCTTTAAGAGTAATTCATCAAATTGGTTAGATTTAAAATAATAACATACCCTTCGTATGATCCCATCGATATACATATAGATACACCGACTTTACATTTCAGCCATCCGTCGATCCTGATATATTTTCAAATAGATAGAATTCCTTTACCCATATATCATCTTTCTACAGGCATAAGCATAAGAGCCTCTCCTTTATGTTCGGCGAAAACCGCATGTTATACCATATTCCACTAAATAAAAATCTGTGTTATGATACAAGTCTAAGTTTTGAAAAAAAAATGGATGAGAGTTGGGCCCATCAGATCTAAACAGTCTTATTCTTTTGAACATGAAGAGATAAAGAAGCCATTGCCATTGCCGGAAATACTAGGCCTACTAAAGGCACCAACACAGAGGGAAAGTCGAAAGTTGTCATAGAATGGATACCTCGATTTACTATTTGTACATGTTATTTTTATTTATAAAGATATCTTATAATAATTATAATTAAGAATTGTAATTATTATTAATTAATATTTATGAAATTCGAATTTTAATTAGTATAGATCTAAGTATATATCTAAGTGAGTATATAATGGACTTATTCATCTTTCTATATGAAAGATATGTAAAAGATATATATGATAATCGCCTTTATTATTATATTCTTTTTTTTCTTCGTCTTTTGCTCTTGTCTTCTAATAATTTAATAAAGAAAAAGTTTCTTACAAATTATCGAAAGATTCGTTAGAATCCGACCCAAAAGGGATTCTTAATCAAAATGGGATTCGCGGGAGATATAGAAAGATAAAAACTCTATATCTATATTTTCATTTTCTATATTTGAATTATATATACGGACGTAAGACGGGAAGAGGTCATTTTTTTTTTTATTTTCCTAATTTCACGAAAAGAAGAATTCACTCTTTTATCTGAGGCTTCTTAATTAGTAATCAGGAATATAAATATAGAAAAAAAGAGTTATCCGCAACTTTAACTTTTGATTCTTTCTACAATTAGATCTTATGTCAACAAAGAAACCCCGTTCGTCTTATTTTTACTTGGATTCCGATAAACTAACTACTTGTTTGCTACAAATAAAAAAAGGAACTTAATGCTCTTTAATTGAATTTTGATTCAAAGGAAAGAAAGCGTGGAGCTGAAATAACTCACTCAGAACGCTTTTTAAAGGATTACGTGGTACGATTAGATCGAATAAGCCCTTCTGGAATAAATATTCAGCCGCTTGTGAACCTTCAGGTACTGTTTTATTCAATGTTTGTTCAATTACTCTTTTACCCGCAAATGCAATGTAAGCATTGGGTTCGGCAATAATGATATCCCCCAACATACCAAAACTAGCAGTCACCCCACCCGTAGTAGGAGATGTAAGGATTGGTACATAGAATAACTTTTTATTTGATTGATAATCATATAAAGCAGAAGATATTTTAGCCATTTGCATCAAGCTCAAACTTCCTTCTTGCATGCGTGCCCCCCCGGAAGCACACACTATAATAAGAGGTAGAAATTTTTTAGTAGCGTACTCAATCAAACGGGTGATTTTCTCCCCGACCACGGATCCCATACTACCCCCCATAAACTGAAAATCCATAACCCCGATTGCTACGGGAATACTGTTTAGTTGGCCTATGCCTGTTTGAACGGCCTCAGTTAATCCTGTCTTTCTTTGATAAGAATCGATACGATCTTTATAAGGCTCCTCCTCCGAATGAAATTCAATGGGATCCAGAGAAACCATGTCTTCATCCATAGGATCCCAAGTACCCGGATCGATCAAAAGTTCGATTCTATCTGAACTACTCATTTTCAAATGATATCCACATTGTTCACAAAGATTCATTTTTGATTTAAAAAATTTCTTATAATTTAATCCATAACAATTTTCACATTGAACCCACAAATGCCTGTATTTTTGAGTTACATCCAGATCATTAGAACTTTCTCTTATAGTTAAATCACTATCATTCGTGCTGGTTCTTATACCGGAACCCTCAATCTCACCACAAATGGAACTATAAATGTAACTGTTACTGTAATTGTCACTACCACTTACAATGTAAGTCTCAATAAAGATTTGAGACTGAAGATAATTGTCAATGCAACTATTAATGTGATTATTCCAACTGTATTGAGTATCATACATGTAATGATCATAGTGGGGATCGTCACTGTTAGATCCATTATTCAGATAACTAGAATTCCGATAACTATAAAAAGAACTTTCTAGTTCACTCTGAAAAGAATGACCATTGTCAATCTCGAAAATATGATTTTCAATATCAAAATATATGGAATAACTGTTCCCATTACTATCCCTAACTAAAAAAGTTTCATCAGAGATGAAATTCCGAATGTCC